AGGGTTTTCAATAGAAATTAAGGGGTCAAAAAATGAGGAAATACGGTAACTCGGATTTATCGCGACTATCCAACCAAGAATTTCAATGTTTGAATCAAGAGTTCATACTGTAAAACTGTAAAAAGGATCTAATCTTATTCGACAATTTTATAGGATATTAAAGATCTTATCGAAAACTTACAGCAGCTTGCCAAACAAAGGCTAAGAGAAAAAAAAACAAAGGTATGACTGGCATAAAATCTACGATTGGATTCAAAAAAGCATAGGCCTCAGGCAATTTGCCTAAGAAAAAACGACTCGAATAAAGGGCAGAATTAAGACAGATCAAACTAAAGATATTAAGCATAACAGACATTTTGTTCTTGCAGATAATTGCATTTTGATTGAATTATGGATATAAGGAAAAAGAGGAAAAAGAAAGTCAGTAACGTAGACAAAAAAATCCTTCTTTAAACCCACCCAATCAAAAATCTTCTCATTCTCAATGAGAATATAGAAGAAATCATATTTTCATACAATATCTTAATTGAATTATATGTAATGATCAATAAATTCAGTTAAATTATCTACCTACACTTAGCAAAAGCACAGGAATCGATTCTATAGATATTTGGACTGCTGCAGTTGACAAACAACCAATACTAATAATATTTATTATTCTTTATTATTAGTCTTGACTAGAAATGGGGCGTGGCCAAGTGGTAAGGCAACGGGTTTTGGTCCCGTTATTCGGAGGTTCGAATCCTTCCGTCCCAGAACATATCCAATCTAAAAATTGATTTGAACAAATATCAAATTGAATCGAGATAATAAAGAATCTATAAAGTAAATAAGGGGGCCCCCCCTTTTTATTTATTATTCATTTTTCTGTAGATCTCTTAATTCATCCTAAACAATAGGAAGTTCTTGATACTAACTAATTGAATTCATTACTCAATAGAGTGAACTATCTTAATAGTAATGAGTTAGGTTAAAAAAAAGAGCAAGGGAAGGTATAAATTTTAATATCTGTGCTTGTCCGAATCTTATTAATAAACAGTCATGTAACTGATTCGTTTTCTTTGAATCTCATTTTTAGGTATTTTTTGTTTGGACCTAATGAAGAATTGAAAATCTATGTAACGGTTGAGACACAGGATAATGGAAAATTTTATTTTATTCATTTTATAGAAAAATTAGATTAACGAAATATTACTGAACCCCGGTTTCAACCTTAAATATTAAAGAAATAGAATTCAATTTAATAAATATTTGGAATGATTCCCTATTAAAAATAGTTTAATCTTCGATACTCAAAAAAGTAGAAATATAGGACAACCTATCTTATTAAGTCACTTGAAGATGCAGATTTCATTTCTTCGTGTTATTTTTCTATTTATGTTAAAGTATGTTAAAGATGGGGTCTTGCTAAGACTTCTTCAGAAAAGAATAATCTTTATTATCGTATATATTATATAGAGAAGAAAAGGGCATAGATTACAATATCTATGCACCATATTGAACCAATGACTATTCATGATTCCATAATTGAATCAACTCCATACCGCTTCTAAATTAGAGGAATGTTATGGTAAAACTTCGTTTGAAACGATGTGGTAGAAAGCAACGTGCGACTTGAAAGACATGATCCGCTGTGGATTCTTACATCCACCATTTTATATAGGAATGAAGGCGCTCTTCGCTCGACATCATTTGTTCTGTTCCACAGGAACCTCTCTTGGGTTGTAATGTAAATAGTGCATGATGAAGCTCGAGTAAAAAAGAAAGTATTCATTCGTTTCTCGGGGCAAGGATCTAGGGTTAATGCCAATTAATAAATTGAACAACTTCGTAAATGTAAATATATCTTCGATATAGAAATTGAAAGAATCCACTTCGAGCAAGTTTCCAATTCAAACAGGAATTGATCAAACTTTTTCGATACAAAGTGTACCACTCGGAATCAGTCGTCCACACGATTCTTTGATAAAAGGAAATCACAAAAAAAGGTATGTTGCTGCCATTTTGAAAGGATTAAGAAACACCGAAGTAATGTCTAAACCTAATGATTTAAAACAAAGATAAAGGATCCTAGAACAAGGAAACACCATTTTAATTGTCTCAATAACGGAATCAGATTAAAGAATATAAATAGATTTGAAACGAGACAAACAAAAAGGGGTAAAGACTACTCAATAAAGATTTTTCTTTGAACTATTTGACAGTTATCCAACTTGAGTTATGAGTACGAATGAACGGTTTCCTTTTTTAAGAAGGAAGAAGAAAAGGGTGAATGGAATTAAATAGGAGTCTAATTCATTTGTCATTTATTAGAATTCCATACACAGACAAAACTTCAAACCAAATCATTTTATCTTGAGCCGTACGAGGAAAAAACTTCCTATACGTTTCTCGGGGGGGTATTGTTCATCTATATCTATCCCAATGAGCCGTCTATCGAATCGTTGCAATTGATGTTCGATCCCGAAGAGAAGGAAAAGATCTTCAGAAACTGGGTTTTTATGATCCGATAAAGAATGAAACTTATTTAAACGTTCCTTCTATTCTATACTTCCTTGAAAGGGGTGCTCAACCTACAGGAACTGTTCGGGATATTTTAAAGAAGAAGGGGCTTTTTAAGGAACTTCGCCTTAATCAAACGGAATTCAATTAAGGAAATATAAACAAATTAAGGGGGGGATACAAAAAAAATAATATATAAGTTACTACCCCCTTTTCCGCTCTATATCGATTTATCATTATATATCATTACTTCTGTTTTAGGTTTTAGAACGACAAAACTTTCTTTTTTTCCTATAAAAAAACGTGGACATTCCCTTCAATTGGTCAGTTTCATTGGAACTCTACTAATAAATCGAGTTTGTTTATTCCACTTAGATGGATTGAATATATTATTCATTATGGATAAATCCGAGATTTTTTTTCACTTCTTACTTTTTATTTATTTCTCCGTCTATACTTTTTATATCTGTGTAGGTTAGAATTAGATATATGGTGCCAGTCTAACACAAGTTCTTATTTAATTTAATATTATTATTAAATTAAAATCTAAATATTAAATATGAATTTGAAATAAAATTAGAAAAATTCTATTTTGAGTTTTTTCCATTGTATTCTTTTTTTGTCAACATTTATATTGACAACAGTGTATCGAACAAATATAATTCATCGTGATAAATGAAGTGGATCTTTTTATTTCTGGCCCATAGGTTTCGGTTTTACTTTCATGTGGGTCCTTTGATACAAGGAAAGGATACTAAAGGGTCCTTTTTATTGAAATCTTATTAACAAAAAGTAGATAATCTAAAATAAGAGGGGTCTATTCTATCTATTTTGCATTTCTCTATACTTTTTTTCTTTATTTTTATTCTGATTGTATCTACACATTTTTTATTTGGGGGTTGCTAACTCAACGGTAGAGTACTCGGCTTTTAAGTGCGGCTAAGATCTTTTACACATTTGGATGAAGGGAAGGATTCGTCCATACCATCGGTAAAGTTTGTAAGACCACGACTGATCCTGAAGAAAGGGAATGAATGGAAAAAAGAGCAGGTCGGAGCAACGGATAGTTCTGAGAATATTTGATTTTGATCGGGCTAAAACTTTGTTGGAATTCTTGGAAGGAACAAAATGAAGTTGGGTCGAATTAATAAATGGATAAGGCTCTAGGGCTTCAATTTCAATTCATTATAATAGGGAAAGAAAAAGTAACGGGCTTTTATTCTTGATTTGAATAATTTAATTCCCCATCTAATTACATGTTAAAAATATATTAGTACCTGATGCGGGAAAGGCTTTCCCTCCATGAGTAGATTCTCTTTTTTTCTTTTTTTATTTCTGTTAATGAATCCTAATTATTGCCATTCCCTAATATAGAATGGAGATGCGTGTGTAGAAGAAGCAGTATGTTGATAAAGACAGTTTTTTCCAAAATCAAAAGAGCGATTAGGTTGAAAAAATAAAGGATTTCTAACCATCTTGTTTTATAACATAGTCTAATAAAATGGAAAAAAGAGAGGGTAGAGAATCTGTTGGTAAGTTTATCTGTCTCCGAGGTATCTATTTTTAGATAATACCTTGTTTTTACTGTATCGCACTATGTATCATTTCATAATCCTCCCAATCTTCTACTTTCGGTTCAAATAGAATTTCAAATGGAGGAACTTCAAAGATATTTACAGCTAGATAGATCTCAACAACAGGACTTTCAATATCCACTTATACTTCAAGAGTATATTTATGCACTTGCTCATGATCATGATTTAAATCAATCCATTTTTTTAGAAAATTCAGGTTATGACAAGAAATCTAGTTTACTAATTGTGAAACGTTTAATTACTCGAATGTATCAACAGAATTTTTTTTTTATTTCTGTTAATGATTCTAACAAAAATCAAATTTTCGGGCGCAACAAAAATTTATATTATCAAATAATATCCGAGGGATTTGCATTTATTGTCGAAATACCATTTTCTCTACGACTAATATCTTCTCTAGAACGGAAAAAGACACTCCAATCTCATAATTTACGATCAATTCATTCCATATTTCCTTTTTTAGAGGACAATCTTTCACATTTAAATTGTGTGTTAGATATACTAATACCTCACCCTGTTCATCCGGAAATCTTGGTTCAAACTCTTCGTTTTTGGGTAAAAGATGCCTCTTCTTTGCATTTATTACGATTCTTTCTACACGAGTATTGGAATACTTTTATTATCCTAAAGAAAACTAGCTCTTCTTTTTCAAAAAAAAATAAAAGATTTTTCTTATTCTTATATAATTCTCATGTCTATGAATACGAATCCCTTTTTTTTTTTCTCCGCAAACAATCTTCTCATTTACGATCAACATCTTCTGGAATATTTCTTGAACGAATCTATTTCTATGGAAAAATAGAGCGTCTTGTAGAAGTCTTTGCTAAAGATTTTCAAAGCAACCTTTGGTTGTTCAAGGATCCGTTCATGCATTATGTTAGGTATCAAGGAAAATCCTTTTTG